TACTTCAATTAAGATAATGAAAAATCATTTCACCTTTTTAGTTGGAACTTTAGGCGGTTCTCGAAAAAAGATAGCGAAAAAAATTATTCCTAGAGTCGATACTAAGAGGAATGTATAAACTAATGCTTCCATAGATTCAATCGTGGTTTACAATTATAGCTTCCATATCTGTTTATTTAGAGCGTTCCCGGATAAAAAAAGAGCAAGAGTCAAGACAAAGAAAAGGCGGCGATTCAAATCAAGATGTCCCCAGTACTCTATGTCAAATTACAAAAAGAAAATAGAGACGCAAAATCAGAGATTAATGTTATATCAAACTACTTGTCTTCTTGTAGTTGGATCTCCAAGTTTTTGGAATGCTCCAAATTCCACCTGAGCGTCTAAATCTGGATCAATACCAGCAAAAACATCTCTGAACAAGGTTCGAGAGCCATGCCAAATGTGTCCGAAGAAGAAGAGCAGGGCAAACGAAGCATGTCCAAAAGTAAACCAACCCCTTGGACTACTACGAAAAACACCATCGGATTTCAAAGTAGCACGATCTAATTCAAAAATTTCACCCAATTGTGCGCGTCTAGCATATTTTTTCACAGTAGCAGGATCACTATAACTGACTCCATTTAGTTCACCACCATAGAACTCAACAGTTACACCTACTTGTTCAACACTATACTTCGATTCTGCCCTTCGAAAAGGAACATCGGCTCTAACAATTCCGTCTCCGTCTACCAAAACAACCGGAAATGTTTCAAAAAAAGTAGGCATACGACGTACAAAAAGCTCACGCCCTTCTTTATCTCTAAATAGAGGATGTCCTAACCACCCAATAGCTATTCCATCCCCGTTATCCATTGAACCTGCTCTGAACAATCCACCCTTTGCCGGATTATTTCCGATGTAATCATAAAAAGCTAATTTTTCAGGAATTTTAGACCAAGCTTCGGATAAGCTTTGATTTTCAGCCAGCCCAGTACCAACTCTTCGATATATTTCTTGCTGGAAGTATCCTTGATCCCATTGATAACGAGTGGGACCAAATAATTCAATGGGGGTAGTTGCTGAACCATACCACATAGTTCCAGCAACAACAAAAGCTGCAAAAAAGACAGCAGCGATACTACTGGAAAGCACGGTTTCAATATTTCCCATACGTAATCCTTTGTATAGACGTTGGGGCGGGCGGACACTAAGATGGAATAGGCCCGCCAATATGCCCAATGTCCCTGCTGCAATATGATGAGAGGCTATTCCTCCCGGAACAAAAGGATCAAAACCTTCCACACCCCACGCTGGATTTACAGATTGTACTTTTCCGGTTAGCCCATAAGGATCAGACACCCATATTCCAGGACCATACAATCCTGTTACATGAAAAGCACCAAACCCAAAACAAGCCACTCCTGAGAGAAATAAATGAATTCCAAAGATCTTGGGCAAATCTAAAGAAGGTTTTCCTGTACGTTCATCACAAAAGATTTCTAGATCCCAATACACCCAATGCCAGATAGCTGCCAAGAAGCACAAGCCAGAAAACACAATATGCGCCCCAGCCACACCTTCATAACTCCAAATACCCGGATTCGTTATAGTTCCTCCTGTAATACTCCAACCACCCCATGAATTGGTTATTCCTAAACGAGTCATGAAGGGTATAACGAACATACCTTGTCTCCACATTGGATCGAGAACGGGGTCAGAAGGATCAAAAACTGCTAATTCATATAGAGCCATCGAGCCGGCCCAACCAGCAACCAAAGCTGTATGCATTATATGGACAGCCAGCAAACGACCGGGATCATTCAATACGACGGTATGAACACGATACCAAGGCAAACCCATGGAATACCCCCTTATCAACGAAAGATAGACACTATGTAACTTTATTGCACTGGAAAAAACTATGTTATGGACCTCCCTTTTTCAGTGGATTATCTCGGAGAAAGGATTCCATTTTTTTTTAGTATTTTAGTCAGAATGTCACAATTCTGTTTGTAGGAACAAAGAGAAGCAGATCTATTCTATACCAGATAAGTACCAATACGCAATGGGAGGTTGACTCCATTTTAGATGAGCGAATGCATACGGATTTGTTCATCATTCAAAGAGCCTATTCGTAAGAATTTTACTTTAATTCATTTTGTCTTCTTTTTTTTTTATGTTATGAACTTATCGAATCTGCGCAAATAACAAATAAAATAAAACAAAAAAATAAAGAAAATAGAAAAAATAATAAAATAAAAGCCAATATCCAATATAATATTATTAAGACAATAAATTCATTGTTACGCTTTCACATCAAAGTGAAATAGAGTACTTCATTTTTTTTTATTTCATTTAATGCCTATTGGTGTTCCAAAAGTCCCTTTTCGAAATCCCGGAGAGGATAGTTCAAATTGGATTGACGTATAGTGCGACTTGTCAGAGACATTGGGTCATTATGGGATTTCCCCGTTCTCTACCCCGATCGAGATATCCTCTGTTTCACCAAAGAAGGATTGATTAAATCATCCAAAAATTAGAGCGTGAAGTGGCAATAAAGTGCAATTAGATCTATGCTTTGGAGGTATTCAGATTAATATTATCAATTAGAATAATTTATGGTTAGCTTGTTTGGACCAATAAAATGAAGTATCCAGGCTCCGCTTAGAAAAACCCAATTAGTACTATATCCATGATTACTATTTGTATCATATTCTATTTATAAATTTATAAATTTTAAAAATTAGAAATAGGAGTAATTTAAAACTACTAATCATAATCAATCGAATAATTTGATAAATACGTCAAATATTTTGTGGAAGGCGTGAAATAAATTGAAAAAAAAAGGAAGTTGTAGCAAAAAGACACGGTATTGGGGGCATTTGCCCTATATGTGCAAATCCAAATCGGGCAGATCTTTACTCGGAGTAGAGCACAAACCTAAAAGAATTAAAGAAGCCCACTCAGGAACAAGAGAATGTTATCGTGATTTGAATTGGATCCCGATGAAAGAATACATCAATGAGAAGTTAGTTTGATAAGTTTAATGAATTTTTTTTTTATTTATAGGTAAACGGGTAAAAAAACCATCTTTCTTGAAAAATGGAGGAAAAACCCCTTCGTTATTCGTTAAATGGGATCTACATATTGATTCTTTTTTTCGCGATTTTTGATGAACCGTATGCATCAAAAGGTGCATGTACGGTTCCTAAGGGATAGAATTTGATCCTAATCAACCGACTTTATCGAGAAAGATTACTTTTTTTAGGTCAAGATATTGATAGTGAGATCTCGAATCAACTTATCGGTCTTATGGTATATCTCAGTACAGAAAGTGAGATCAAAGATTTGTATTTGTTTATCAACTCTCCTGGCGGATGGGTAATACCCGGAATAGCTATTTATGATACTATGCAATTTGTGCGACCAGATGTACAAACAGTATGCATGGGATTAGCCGCTTCAATGGGATCTTTTATCCTGGTCGGAGGAAAAATTACCAAACGTCTAGCATTCCCTCACGCTTGGCGCCAATGAGTTTTTATTTTATTTGAAAGAAAAAAGAAAACTATGCCTTCGCCATATGAAATATGAATATTAAGTAATAATAGCATGGCATTTCGAATTCAATATAAGAAATTTTTTTATTTCGTTTTAACATTAGATTATGTATTGAAAGAGTAGTATGAGATATTAAGGGTAGTTCCGATTTTATCGGGAGCCTATTTCAGTGTCGCAAACTTTTTTTTTTGTTTTCACACCAGAAGGTTCTTAATGCTATTTATATTATTATGAATTATGAAAGAGGACAAAAAAAAAAAGATTATATTCTTTTTTCTTTTTTTTTATTTGAAAAAAAAAAGAAACTTTGGGATTGCTAAATCACCGATGAAATAAAGCAACGGAGCCACCATAGTATTTTGTTTTTCTTAATTCCTCCCAAGGAAAGGGTGGTCATTGTATCATTTACCGACCTAGGCTTTGTAGACTCTCTATTTTTCTTCGGTAAAAGTGAATTCTCTTGTAGAGCCGTATGCAATGCGCAAGCAATGCCTGTACGGTTGTTCAATTCTATCTTTTTTTTTATTCTTTATCTCTTCTCGTGACCTTCTTATGCGAGATAAAGTATCCCTTTAATTATCTTATATCATCAGGGTAATGATCCATCAACCTTTTGCTGCTTTTTATGAAGCACAAATAGGAGAATTTGTCCTGGAAGCGGAAGAACTACTGAAACTGCGCGAAATCCTCACAAGGGTTTATGCACAAAGAACAGGCAAACCCTTATGGGTTGTATCTGAAGACATGGAAAGGGATGTTTTTATGTCAGCAGCAGAAGCCCAAGTTCATGGAATTGTTGATCTTGTAGCAGTTGCATAAAAAATAGCAGGAATTTCACACAAATCGCGATTTGAGATTTTAGTTTCTTACCGAGGTTTCATATTCTATTAATTTGAATTTTATTAATTTTAATAAAATATTAAATAAAATATTAAAATAGAATATGAATATAGAAAGAATTCATAATCATCCGGTTAGGATCGATCTAAACCAGCCCATTATGCATACGATTCAACATGCCAACTATTAAACAACTTATTAGAAACACAAGACAGCCAATCAGAAATGTCACCAAATCCCCCGCTCTCGGGGGATGCCCTCAGCGCCGAGGGACATGTACTAGGGTGTATGTGCGACTCGTTCAGATTTCAGATTGTGGGTTGGGACAAAAGAAAGAATTTTTCCACTATCCGTGATCAGTACCGATGAATAGGATAGAATGGAAGACTCCCCTTGACTATCTAAAATGAAAAAAAAAAGATCTAGAATATGCTTCTATTGTGTATCAAATTTATGGTTTCTATTGGTGCAAATTCAATTACCTCAATTTTCAATTGAAAATGCGAAAGAATTCCCCATTGGTAGCAAATGATTATCTGTTAAGCAGGGCAAATCTTATTTAAATTAAAAAGCCGAAAATGGATGCCTCTACTCTTGCAAGAACGGACTAACAAGGTCAGCTAATCAGCTAATCCACATAATTAAATACCGTTACTGTAAAAACGGATCTCGTTGTGAAAGACCTATTACTGGGGAATTCATGGGTAGAGCCAAAAAGTGTAAACTGTACAAGTTAACAATAGCATTGATTCGATCAAGTAAGGGGCTCCGGTGTATAGAGAGGACCTCGCCGTTTAAGAAATAACCATAGAAACGATGGAACCCACTATTTATTTATCCATTTCTATTTACTACTTAATTACTACTTATTTTTATTTACTATATTTTTGTTATTTTTGTTTGATACCTAGTACCAATAAGATTTCTTATTTCAAGGCGAAATGCTTATAAAAAAAAGAAAAAATAGTGGTTGGGAAGGTTAGAGTAGCAAAAGCCGTTGGAATTATTATTTTATACATTGGAAGAATCCGTTTTGTTATTCTAGAAAAGGGAAAAAGAATAACTGAAAGAAAGGAAATCAATTAGTTATTTATCAAAGTTTCGTTTATTCAATGACCAGAATTAGACGAGGATATATAGCTCGGAGGCGTAGAACAAAAATTCGTTTATTCACATCAAGCTTTCGTGGGGCTCATTCAAGACTTACTCGAACTATGATTCAACAAAAAATAAAAGCTTTGTTTTCGGCCTATCGGGATAGAGATAGGCACAAAAGAAATTTTAGGTGTTTATGGGTCACTCGTATAAATGCAGCAATTCGAGAGAGTGGAGTATCCTATAGTTATAGTACATTAATAAACAATCTGTACAAGAGACAGTTGCTTCTTAATCGTAAAATACTTGCACAACTAGCTATATTAAATAGGAATTGCCTTTATCTGATTTCCAATGACATGATAAAATAAGGAGATTGGAAGGAATCCTTCGGAATGTTTGACTTTGACATGGAATTACTTGGAAAATGAATTCCGGGAAGGTAGAATAGAAATAAGTATGATAAAATATGATCATAATATGATCAAGTAGTCAAACTGAACAAAAACATTCAATAAAAAAATATTTATTTTTTTATTTACTTTACCCAATTCGTTTTTTTTTACGACACGACAATCAAATCTGTATTCCTGGATTTTTCTCGAACAAAACATCAACCGACGTTTAAGTTCGGATTGAAATTTTGATTCAATTAAAGAGTAAGCCTATTTTTTTCTGGTTCTAAGACCCGTAGTTCGAGCGACCAACTCGTTTTTTTCAAATTGTCTTTCATTATTAAGAAAGGGTAATGAAGATAAAATACGAGCTTGTTTTATAGCAATGGTAATTAATCGTTGTTGTTTTAAAGTCAATCTATTCACCCGTCTAGATAATATTTTTCCTTGTTCACTAATAAATCGACTAATTAAACTCATGTTTCTATAATCAATTCGATCCCCCGATCCAATCGGGGGCAGACGCCTACGAAGAGATCGCTTGGGCTTAAGAAAAAGTCGCTTGGATTTATCCATGGCTTGTTTATTTTATTCCTTTTTTCGAGAATCCTATTTCCTTTGATCGGATCAAAAATGCTAATGATTTCGAATTAAGAAATAGGATTTTGCTTATTTCTATTTAAATATATATATTAACATATGATATGCTAATATATGATATGTCAATATGTCATTTTTCATCTTCCTTGTAAAAGTCACACGCAGTTGATCGATTCCGTCTATTTCTTTATCTCCCCGTGAATTGTATGTTTGTAACAATAGGGACAGAATTTTCTCAACTCCAATCGACTAGGCCTATTGTGTCGATTCTTTTGAGTAATATATCTAGAAATGCCTATTGATTTCTTATTAACACTCTTTCGAACACAACTGGTACATTCTAAAATAACCCTTATTCGGACGTCTTTACCATTGGCCATGAACCTCCTTTTGGTTTTTATTCACTCAACTCTTCTATTTTCCTATCCGAAACGAAGAAGAAAAGAAGGAAAAAATACAAGTTACTAACTCGAAATCAAATTATAAATTATAAAAGATTTTGTTGCCGCCAATATAGTAATAGTAAAAATAAGTAATACAATGATTAAAAATTATATTTACATTAGAAGTATATTTAGATTAGAATAGAAGTACAGTCTTTCTATTTTATTTCAACTTCTTGTATGATACTGTTGCCCTAACCGCATTTCCACTTCTGTTCTCTTAATTTAATTTAATTAAGGATTTAATTAAAGTAAATTTACTTGAAGTTTGAACCCAGTTCCGTGTTTGGCTGAGGTTGAATCCACTTTTATTCTTTCTCTTTTCTAACTTATTCGAATTAGAAAAAAAGGGGGTAGTAGTCAGAGATATTTAATTGTGTCTCTAAGTTTCTTCACCCCCCCGTGTTAATAACTAGAATGAAAAAAAAGGGAATGTCAAAGCATCCGGGAAAAAACGATTGATCTCTATCAATAGACCTGCTAAAGACCCGAACCATAGAGTACTTATTACTGGCGCTACGGATAGATATGTTTTTAGATCTCGCATAAAAAATCCTCCTTCTTTATTCTTTATTGTAATACATAACGGCAATACATATATGATCAGATGTATATATGTAGTTAAATTAAAGGACACTCGCATTTGTTTTGTACGCGGAATTCTTAATTCAAATTGAGAAATGTACAATAATTTGATAGATAATATTTTCCTCTTCTTTTCTTAAAAGAACAAAATACGTCTCTTTCCGTCTGGGCATTCACGAAATTTACGGCGGGTTTCCTATTTTTTTTTTTCATATGTATATAAGTTTATTATTATTATGTATTATATGTTATATGATATGAGACAAAAAAAAAAGAAGAAATGGCAAGATAAGTTATGTATCTCAATGGAGAAAATGAAATGAAATAAGTATGTGGAAAACAAGACAGGGATTCTCTACAATGACATTGTAGACCAATTGAAAGGGATGTAGCGCAGCTTGGTAGCGCGTTTGTTTTGGGTACAAAATGTCACGGGTTCAAATCCTGTCATCCCTACTTATTACTTCGCCTCTGAGCACAAGGGATCAATTGAGATCAATTAAAATTGGGCATACCTAATCATAAATTAATATGATATTCTTTAATATCATATTATTATTTATTATATTTATATATAATATAGTTTATATATGAGATAGTATAGGCATTCAAGATGTAGTGGAGTAAAAAAAAAGAATCTTTTTACTTACAGCTTTCTTTTTTGTAATAAATTGTAATAAAAAAGCGCTCTTAGTTCAGTTCGGTAGAACATGGGTCTCCAAAACCCAATGTCGTAGGTTCAAATCCTACAGAGCGTGAGTCCATTCTTGTTTTGTTAAGTCAAAAATTTTAGGGAAAAGCTTGAACATCAATCTTAATTTGACCTCCTGTGGATTAAAAAAAGGAGGAGGTCAAAAAAAAAAAGGGTATTAATTAATCAAAGATCCAACTGGTCACCACGTCTGTATTGTAAATAAGCAGTTACGAATAATCCAGCCAAAGTAATAGGAATTAGACCTAAGACGATTCCAAATAGAAAAACTTCAATCATTTCAATTTGTTTGAAAAGAGGAAAAAGGAGGTAATATCTATCCTTAAATATTAATGCATATTGCCCATAAATCTCAATAACCAAGAATTGGAAATTGACACGGTAAGGAACTAGAAAATGGAATACTGCAAAAAAAAAAAATTCTTTTTTTTTTTTTATGAATTGTTCATTCAATTAATTTCAAATAAGTCGTATCTTGCTCAGACTAATAAATAGAACTAAAGTTATAGTTAAAGCTACTAACAGAAAACCAAAATAACTAGTTAGAGTGGGCATGAAGGAGCTAAATAAACTATTTTTTTTTATCCATATATTTGTAAAATACTTTCCTAAATTCAATTTTTTAAAGATACGAAGATAAGCAAAAATACCAATTGAAAGTTTTTTATTTATTAATCATTTATCAATCATTATCATTATAGATTATAGACAACACTCAAAAAAAAAAAGATCGATATAAGTAGAAAAAGAAATCAACTCATCATCTAAAAATCTACCTATCCTATCTCCGAATCAAAAGATTCATTGGACAACTCTTGAGAAATAAAAGAACAAACTAAATTGAAATATTAAAGAAATATTAAAATAATAATATATTAGAAAAACTGTGTTGTATAACTTCATTCAAAGAAACTGTCTTTGAATCAAATCACTATGGAAATCGCTACGGAATAAAATTGGAAAATCATTTCTATGTTGATCACTTCTTTTAGTTTATTTATTTATTTGTTATTTATTTGTATCGAATCCATTTTTTTTTTTAGATTTTAGAACGAAAAGTAACCCTCTATTTTTCTTTATAATATCTTTTACTTTTTTTTTTCTTTCCATATTAAAATAAAAAAAAAACCTCTTTGTAGTTTAATTAAGTATCAATTTAAGTATCAATAAAATCAAGAAAAACCTTTTGCATCGAATACAAGAACAAGAATACACACATTCAGAATATTGATTCTTACAATTATTTTTTCGCTGTTCTCTCGAATATTCTCTACTGCCAGTACTTGTTTCTGGACAACTAAGCAATTCCTTAAAATGAAAAAAGGATTTCAACAAAAAACTCTTATTCTACAAGTACGAAGGGGAGGGGGTTAGATTTCGCATCTAATTGAATTGTGAATTCGGGGAATAGGCTAATCTCTTTTATGAATTTTTATTTATGAATTTTTATTATTAATTATTAGAAAACAACCCGTCAAATTCACATTTTTCTCTAATCTATGGTACACGGTTCTACAGTGACAAGAAAAAGAAAAGACTAAAGAAATTATATAGGACTTCGTTTCGAGACTGATTGGAGTTGCGTTGCTGCGTCAGAAGAAGGATAGCTATACTGATTTGGTATACTTTAAAGAAACCCTCGGTACGATATTGACGATCTCACAAAGATTGAATTTCAGTGAATTTTCATTTACTGATCTCGTCTTTTACGGAATCGATCCCCTTTTGACTGTACAAGAATATGTGGAGCTCGCATGTCTGGAAGCACAGGAGAACGTTCTTTTGCTGAT